TACGAACGTATTTAAGTAATTGTTGTTCCGTAAGACCATAATGAAAGCGCAATTTTTGTTTTTCTTCTAAACGAATACGATATTGCGATTTTTTGCCGGGGCGCGATTGGGTTCGAAGATCGCTTCCGGCTCTAGGCTTTTTACTAGTTAGTCCCGGTAAAGCCCCCAGACGGCGGATTTTTTTGAAACGAGGTCCTCTGTAACGCGACATAAAGACTCCTTTTTTTTATGAAATTTCATAAACCAAAATTAAAACTAAACTAAAATATGATAAATGAAGCGAAATTTACTGAAGTATTACAAAGAATAATTAGAGGAATTGTATCAATAGTCAGACCTTATTGTATAGAAATATTGTATATATAATTGTATTATATAAATAAAAAAGAAAAAGAATTTGAAATAATCGAAAAAAAAAAAAAATGAAGGGCTCTTTTCTTGATTGATTTGTTCTACAGAGACCAAACCCCTCCAATCCAATTTTTATTAATAATTGGAAGTTTCTATGAAATAATCGAAGGGGCTCGGTGACCTTTAGGAACGGGCAAAGAAGCTTTTCACTTTAGATTTCCTATTATCAACTATCTAAAAAATAAAACAAATGGAGAAAAGCCGGCTATCGGAATCGAACCGATGACCATCGCATTACAAATGCGATGCTCTAACCTCTGAGCTAAGCGGGCTCACATAACATAAATTGTACACGTATACTAATTTAGTAAACTACTGCTGCTGAGATCTTAACTGTTTATTCTTAGTTATTTCATAATAAATATGATATAAATGTAGAAAAATTCAACTATAGAAACGACTAAGAATGGAAAATCTAAATTTTCAAAAATATTTCATTTTGATATATTAATTTAGATCTATTTCTCAAATATATGTTTATCAATAATAAATATCTTAATTTGTTTAATTAGAGACTAATATTTTTTTACTATTCCATATTTAATATTTCCTTTACTATTTTTTAATATTGTTTTTTGATATTTGATATTTTACTATATAAAAAGAAAATAAAAATAAAACTATATAAATTCGAAATAAAATATTTTAGTACATGGTTTTTTATTTCTAGATATTTATTTAGATTTCGAATTTGAAATAGAATTTTGTACCTAAAGCTAGGAATATAATCTAGTAATTAAGTTAGAATCTTATTGTATATTTATTGTATATTATAATCGTATAATATATTAATAGAATTAATTATTATATCTATTTGAAAGCGAAAATAGAGAATTTATATAATTTGAAATAATTTCATTAATATTCATTAATATATAAATTAACGGAATGATTAATTGATTAATTATATCCATTCGATTAGTTATGGCTATTAATGAAATTTGAAATTAATAATACTAAATTGCCCTTTGTCGTTTTTTTTTTTTTATTATGATCTGCCCTAAGAAAAGGATAAGAGGAGAAAAGTGCAATCCAGACCATAATGAAACATTCCTAGGGTTTCATTCGGAAAGGCGAAACCTAAGACGAAAAAAAAAAAAAAGAATCGACCGTTCAAGTATTCAAAATTGCACACTAAAAATGATAGAAAATCATAGAAATTGGGACATGTATATATATAATATATTATAATAGATATATGTTATGTGGTATATATCTATATTGAATTTCTGGTTGGACCAAGTATGGTCTCCAATAGAGATGAAAGAAGATAGATACAAAATCAAATCGGAGAAAACACTTTTCAATACAGGAATCGATATCTAATGAATTCAACGGTTCCAGCATAATATAAATGGAAATGAACAAAAAAGGGTAAACGGCATCATAATGTGATCCTAATCACATCACAAAAAAAGGGGGATATGGCGAAATTGGTAGACGCTACGGACTTAATTGGATTGAGCCTTGGTATGGAAACCTACCAAGTGATAACTTTCAAATTCAGAGAAACCCTGGAATTAAAAATGGGCAATCCTGAGCCAAATCCCGTTTTATGAAAACAAACAAGGGTTTCAGAAAGCGAGAATAAATAAAGGATAGGTGCAGAGACTCAATGGAAGCTGTTCTAACAAATGGAGTTGGCTGCATTGTGTTCGTAAAGGAATCCTTCCATCGAAACTTCCGAAAGGATGAAAGATAAACCTATATACATATGTATACTTACTGAAATACTATCGCCAAATGATTAAAAATGATTAATGATGACTCCAACCGGTTCTATAATTTTTTTATATCTATTTATATGAAAAATGAAAGAATTTTTTTGAATCGATTCAAAATCAAAATTGAAAAATGAAATAAATATTCATTGATCAAATCATTCACTCCATCATAGTCTGATAAATCTTTTTTTTTTAGAATTGATTAATCGGATAAGAATAAAGATAGAGTCCCATTCTACATGTCAATATCGACAACAATGAAATTTATAGTAAGAGGAAAATCCGTCGACTTTAGAAATCGTGAGGGTTCAAGTCCCTCTATCCCCAAAAAGACCTGGTTGCCTCCCTAATTATTTATCTTCTCA